TTTAAAGAAGATAGGCCATTACAAAAACAAGGTCTAACAGTCGACTCTTTCCTATCAGGATTTTACAACCTGAATACCAAGGGACCACTATTAGAAGAGAGCATAATAAGTAAATGCCGACGCCATCTTTTACTTTTTGGATGGTCGGCGGCGCCATAAACTCGATAACCAGCACCGCGGAGTCAATAAATTAAACTAAATAGAATCCTAAAACAATCTTATTCGAGCACACGCGGGACCCGCAGCAATGAAATTCACACAAGCGGCAATCATCCGAGCAGAGAATGGAGAAGGGAAATATACTTTGAATTGTTTTTCCGAATGAGAAAGCCTTTGGTCCTTGCAAATCCGTTTTTGCCGGGCACAATAGACATATCTGCTCAGTCACAACATAAGGAACCCCCAATGTTCCTCAAAGCCTACCCGGCCTGACAGCTTTAGTTGAATGATCTGATCCCGAAGCTAGCTTTCTACTTAAATTGCTATGACTGGCCAACTAATGATCGGACTACCTATCTTGATGTTTTGAATCTGTATTCAGAGCTTTTTTCCAACTACCGGGACTACTAATTTAAAGTACAAAGCTCTCCTATGAATATGCTACTGCTCTTACTTTCTACCTGAATCCGAGCATTGAAGCAAGCTCTTTATCGCACCATAACCGAGTCTCTCCTTGCAGCTCTGATCAATCCACCCGGCAAATAACTGCTCCTTACTCTTTGATTGTATGTCCATTTTTGCTTGATGTCTGGCTCACCGGATCTGGTACATGAAAAAGCCATTCCTTTTCGCTTTCCTTCAACCACTCAGTATACTTTTTTACTGGAAGAGTCAAGCGAAAGCAATTAGTTTAGAAGGAAGAGGAAGACCTGGGGGGCTTACGTCCTCATTTCACTCTTTTTGCTCCTGCGAGACACGACTCAACTACTTTTGACAATTGACAGGGTAGCTCGGAGGTCAGATGAGGGGTCTTCCCCATAAAGATAGATTAGTACTGGAAGGTTCAGATGAAGGAAGGGCTGAAACAAGGCACAAACTTTGAAATGGGGTAGGGTAAATAAATATGAGCAATCCGTGAGAATAGCAAACCCCTATCTCTTATAAAGAAGAAGATAGATAGGTCCACGAGTTGAGACAGAGAAGTTCTGACTAATCAAGTAGGAGCCACGAGAGTCAGAGGCTGCATCATCAAAGGGGTATAGAAATAATTCAGAAGCACTATGGCCTGAAGCGAAGGGCAGGAACGAACGGAATCAATGTGTTCCAATTTATCCGGAGTAAGGACAGCAGCTGAGAAGGGGAAAAAAAATAGCGTAGAAAAAAAAAGGTAGGACCAGATCATGCGAAGAGCTCTTCGCCCTATTGATTAGGAATCTCGATCAGAAACCACCAGGCCATGTCTCCCGATAAAAGATGATCCCCACAATGGATGTCAGGCCTTGGCTTCATAAAATCTGATTGGATCCGCACTAGAGGATAAGAATACAGATAGGCTGACTAAGAAGATCTTCAAATTTTCTTACCTGAAAAGATGAGTTATTCAAAGGAATACCTGCAAAATAGAATAAACACATGGCACAGCTGGGTGCTAGAATAGTAGTTAATAGAAGTTCTAGTCACTTAAAAAAAAAATAACCACTGCTTAACTTAATTAGATCGTAGAAGATAAGCAAGCGGGTTCGGGCAGTTAGTCCTATTTGAAGGTAAGAAGTTCGGGTAGTAAGGGCTAGGTTTATATAGGGGCTATATTTTTTAGAAACATATGGTCTTGCTCATTTCCCATCAAGGAATGGAGATTGGGTTGGTGTTTGGAAGGGATTCAGTAAACTGACCTTGGCCAGCAAGCAGAAAAAGGACTGACGTCTTGGGGCGCGCTAGCGCGCGTACTCTTCTTCTGCGAGACTCCATCCAAATCCACCACTTACTCGTTGGTTGGTGTTCCATTCTGTTATCTTAGACTATGCTGCCTTCTTCAATTCCATTCTTCGTCTCCCTAGTCGAAGTCTTCTTGCTGGCCCAACCCAACATGCATTTTAGAGTGCCGTGCCAGGGCGATAGGCGCTCCGCAGTCACGCATGATCACCAGAGCCTTTCTTGGCTATGTAAATATAGGGCCGGAATAAGTGCAAGATCCTCAACAAAATGGATTAAGGTGGGCTTCGGATTATTAAGAATTTTTTCTATCTTGTCTTTTTTTTCATTAAGTTCTTGTTTGAATCTGCCGCTATTATCACAATATCCCTCCTTTTAGGGATAAAGCTATCAATGGTGAATCGAGCATTCGCTATCCTTTTTTTTTTTTTAGCTTTTTTTAATTTGAATGGAAGAAAAGTAATGAAACCTGCGATGGCTACTGAATAACCTCCTTCTATTTTATTAATTTGAAACCCTTTTACCTTTTTCTTCGTTCGCCAAATCTTCTTCAGTTCTATCCAAGCTCGGTTTTGTCTGAATCTTTGTGGAAGAAGAAGCGGTTCGCCAGCCGCTACATCCAGGGATCCCACAAAATCATTAAACCTGGCGGCTGCTCGCTCTTTGATCAGTGATTCACCGGCCACTAGATCGATGAAGAATCTCTCAAAAATCCGCTTTTTGATCAGTGATTCACCAGCCACTACATTCTTGGATCCCACCTTATTCTCAAACCTGGTGGCTCGCTTGATTGGCAGTCCTGTAAGCTCATCTTGCATACAAATTTTTGGGGTACCAAGGCCTGCATCCACCAAGAACATTTCTTCCCTTAAGCGTAAGCGTAAAACTGAAGATTGTAAGGCGTTTCCACTACATAATAAGAAACTCGAATTAGATCTTGGAAATGATCGACTCCAATAGATGCTCATCATAAGCTTTTTTTTCCTCCTATTCCTATTGATCAGAAGTATCCAGCAGCGCCACGCCAGAGTGACTTCCGAAGCGCTACGGACGGGACGAAATCCGGCAGCCAGTTGCTGGCTCTGAATAACCAGCCCAGCAAGAAGCTAAATTCTTCCATAACATAACGGGGCGGGGTTGCGCGCGAGCCGAGTGACGTAGGTGCACAAGAGTACTTCGCGCCACAACCATCTCTTTTTTATAGGTTCTACGGACCGATGCCTCCTGCTTCATCTGGTAAAAAAGAGTCATAGATATGCCTGTAATTAGAAGGAAGAACCGCCATAAAAATCTTCCTCGTGTATCGTCTGTAGCAGAACTATGAACGGGAGCTAGCAATCCGGACCGTATTGAAAAGGTTCCTGAGACACAGCATGGAAGAGTCAAAATATTCAGAAGCGAGGTCCAATAATGAAGAAGGGGTAGAATTACTGAATGAATAAGAGCTGTGGCTAATACCCGAGGCATAAAAGACGCATTTTCTACGGGATCCCGAAACCACCAGCCACCCCGACCTAATTCATGATGAGCCCACCAACTTCCTGGCGAGATGCCTACGGTTAAAAACAACCAACATGTCAAGATCCAAATTCGAATTGGTTCCTGGTCCTGGTCAGAGACCACTGTGTTCGCGCCGGCGGTCCAACAAAGAGGCGAAGTAGTGGTGTCTTTCTTTCCATTACGAACGACAACACGCTTCGCCTGCTCCCTCCCCGTGTCCATTAGCGCTCCTGTCCAGAGCGAAGAGAAGGCGAAAAAGCGCCGCCGAAGCAGCATGAGCAGGCTTCTATTGCTACGCAACAATAGAGCAGGCGCGCCGCCCACAAAATGTTTGAATGATCGGGTAAAGAGCGAGCTTCTTATATGGGATCCGACGCATCCAGCAGAGCGAAGCAGCGTTCCATTCTTTTCGGCGGCATCCTTCCGCATTGGCGGCGAGTGGAGTGCCACAATCCCATTCATCATTTTTGATCTACATAACCCAAAGCCCATAGCACTGGCGACGTCTCCGGCATAAATGCAAGGAGGATGTATAGCTGATATAGGATCTTGTGGAACAGGATTTGATTCTGCAAGCGGTTCGGTACGAACGAAGAAATTTCGAACAAAAGGATCGGAACTCGCTGATAGGAAAGGAGAGAAAAACAAAGCAATGCCAAGAGCTCCGTCAATCTGCTGTTCATCGATAGACGAAGCTCTCTCTTTTTCATCTCGTGCCAGATGTAACAAAAGATTAGTCCTTTTTCCTTCTCGCGAACCACGGGAGCGCCCAGCGCCCAGAAGAGCAAAGCTCATTTTCAAAACTGGGTCAAGCGGCGCATTAAAAAGGGCTGGCCCGTTAAAAGGACGCTTACTTTGCGAACGAAGTTCAGAATCAACAAGGGTTCTCCGAACGAAGGGAGTGTACAACTGGGGCGCAGCGTAACTTTTTTGTTGGAGAGATAGAATGGAGTTCTTCACGAAGTTCGAGACAAAGGAAAAAATCAAAGTTTCTCTATAGCCTCTGCGTTTTGAGACATTATGGCTTTGGGGTCGACCCCGGTAACAAAAAAGGAATCCATAAAAACTTGGGATCCAACACCATGATAAAATACTACCCTCATGATTAGACCATGTCCCTGAGATTTGATAAAAAAAAGGTGCATTAGCGGTTAATACGTTGTAATTAGATAAGTTATTTGGAATATGACGGAACGAAAGACCAAGGAAAGAAAGAAGAATGCACCAAAATGCAGGTGCTGCACCAAACGCTGGTGGTTGTTTCTTGTTGTAAGTGAATGCAACGAAAAGACCCGGAAATAACAAATAATGAGAAAATTCATTTATAGACATTTCGTGCTCATTTCCTAATTTCTGCTTAGTTATTCCCATCATCCGGTAACCACAGGATGATCCCAATCTCCTTTTAGTAATAGATCTTTTTGATATGTCTCAGTCTCAGCGGCAAGGAAGAGAAAATGCATCGAGTCGTTTATCAAGAAAGTGGACGAGCTATGGATCAAGATCATATTTAGTCACATTTCTACCGGTGCACTTCTCATGAAATAATTCCCTTTCCAAGGAAAGGAAAACAAGAACTCGAATACTCGTAATAGCGATCCCGATCCACCTACTTTTTTTCTATTCTTTTATTCGAAACGTGCTAAAGCACAAGCCATTTTTATGCATGGGGCATAAGAGTGGACAATCTATGTTATCGAAGGAAGTAAATAACAACACTTCAGCGTTTCGGTCTACCCACCCTCATTCAGTAAACCAATAGGATTGCAGCATTGGAATTAGAGTTGGCCAGGTCCTCTAAAAAGAAAAGAAGAAACTACTTAGAATAGATAAATGCCATTGGTTTTCTCGTACTACGATATCTTTTTTTTTGTTTTTGGCCATGATTGTGCTGCTCCTGTGAAGGCTAGTGGGAAAGCTCACCGTTCGTTGTGATGAGTGGGGGCCTTGTATCTGTATTCGGATCAGCTCCTTAACATAGTTTCCTGCTTGAACCCTGGCTGGGAGCTGGGAGAGGTGTCCCACTACAGAAATAAACCATTTTACCTTTCAGGGGAAAGGAAACAAACCACTCAATAATCGGTAGAAATTCCTCCTACTGAACTGAGCCAATCTCTCTCCTTTTGTCTAGTTAGCCGGTTCTGATTGCAGCTTCCTATTTTCCTATTATTGTTTCTCTTCCATCGAGATTCTTCATAAGTCAATAACTGGGAGCCAGTGTCATTAAGTGGCCTATCAGAATACAGGTAGCAACCATACGCACTTGGCTGAGAAATCCTGCTCATAAGCCAGGTCTGTGTGCCGAGCCGTTGCCTCAGGGGAAGCGAACAAAGTCATTGGAATAGTTTATTTATTGGGTGGGTCCTTCTCTTCTCATTTCAAGATCGATCATCTCGAGTCTCGGGCTGAATAACCTACTCTTCCTCCGATCTGTAAAGATGAATTTCAATACCTTGTTCTTATATGAGTTTCATGAGTACGATCTAGACTATACTTATTTTCTCAGGTTTTTTTCGCATAGCGAGTAGAGGAATAGTTTATAGTTTTGGAACCACCTGAGCAGGAATCGCTGATCCACCTTCACTTGTTTCCTCTGGCTTCGATTCTTTTATTGTATAGTGGACTACTTAGGAGCTTTAAAGCCGCACTGACCCTCGTGAAAAAAAGAGCTGGGACCCACCTACTATAGATGGGCCTCGTTCCTTTATAATACGATCTAGCTTGATCCATCATCCTCAAATTATGATAACTGCCTTCTAGCCGCAGCCGGAGCTACTTCTAATCCGGAATCCAAAGGAGTCGAGCTTTTCACCATCGCCCGGGCATCGCTTTCTTCCCACTGCTTTCGTCCAGTTTTATTGCTCCTCCTCTCAACTTATTGTTCTTGTGAATACCGTACGTAGTAGTTCTTGTGAATATCAATCTAGGCGTAGGGCTAGGCTGGCTTGCAAGATTCGCTTCGTGCCGTTGGCAAAACACTGGTATATGCTTCGCCCTTCTCTTCCTTTAAGTTTAAGGGGACAAAGATACCGTCTTCTAAACTGAGGAGAGTTATGTATCGCCATAGCTTATCTGCTGCCTTGTTTTACGAATCTGACTTCACCCGAAAGAACAATAAGAAGTCAATGGGTTTGGTTTCTGACCGCACTTCTCTACAGGCATTCACTGAACAGAGCACTATCTGAAGGAAAAGAAGGATTCTAGTTAGCTTTTCTGGTTTCCGAATCCAACCTGTTTCGGTGGAAATCGAATTCGATGAGTTGGCTGCCAGCCATAATCTTGTTGTCTTCTTCTTTCCCTAACCTTATCTTAGCCTTAGGCGCCTCTCGGAAACTTCATAATCTGAATCACTTTCCTCTCCGGGTAGTAACCATAACTTTAACTAGGAACTCGGCATTATAGGACCGAGTCTTCTTTAGTAGCTGTCTGAGTTTTTCCGCTTTCTCCGATCTCCGCCACTTCATCCGTTGTGGCCCGTAATGTCATAGCTTTCAGGGTTGGGTTCTGATAGAACTCTATCCATAGAGACCTCCTCCCTTTGCTCGTATATAGCACTTAGAAGAGTGACTTCTCCCCGATAAGGGTTTAGAGTATAGAGAGGATGCCTTTCTATAAATAATAGTAATAGTAAAAGACATAAAGCAAAGACTAGATTAGATGTTGAGTCCGCCGGTGGCAAGATCACAGGGCCCCACACTAGAAGAAAGGAGAAGTCAACCTCGAAGAGAAAAGGGCGTAGCATATTTTTTTTTCAAGATGTTTTCAAAAATGGAAAGAAATGCTCGGATAGTAAGAGACCAGACGATATAATGCACTCTAACAACCCTAATTATTTTCCGTATCTAGACTACTTGGCCATACCATAGAAGACTGTTAGGTCTTCAAGGACTGGGGTGGGGGAGAAATACAAAGCGGAAGAGCCTTTAATTTGAAAGAGTTATGCAAGATCCTGCTCCACACGAGCAGGCTAATGTAGTTCACTGGATGAGCAATGACGAGGCCCTTTCACGCTATCGCCCTGGATTGTTCACCTAGTTCAGAGAACACTCAGGTTGCTTAGAAAGCGTAGCGTTAGGAGACACCAGGGTGTTAGCATTCAAGAATGAGATCACACCAGTGGTACCAGAAGCTCCAAAGACTGTTGAAAACAAAGAGGTGGACAGACAAGGACTTGACTCATTGCCATCGGTGAAATGAATCAATTCTCATCTATCTGTCTTTCTTGGTTCAACTCGGGAAATGTTTTGAATCCATGTTATCAGTCTCAACTGGAGTAGACCCTATCCATTGGGTTCGTAGTGTTCATGTGATCGAAATGCATTGGATGTCTGCCCGTGCAATTCCAATATTTATTAGATAGACTTATTATGTCATGTCTAGATGATCACTACTGACAGTGAGATCAGAAAAGCAAGGAGCTTTCTTTCGATAGTGCTAATGTGGAAATGGAAAGATGTGAAATGAATTCATCAATCTTTTGTTATTCCTTATAGCGTACTTTATCGAAAAGGTTGAGCATTGTTTCATTTAGAGATGTAACATTAATGATTCGGAACTACTGCTTGAGAAAAGGAGCTTTTCTTATACTCAACGTCCCGAAAGAAGAGAGAAGGGCTGGAAAGAAGGAAAGAGCCTCCTCTACGCACTACTTCTCTGAGATAGCGTTAACGGAACAATTTCATTTCATAGTGCTACGGTTCGTTCCCATGAAGAAAGGTAGGTGCGAAGCGTCTGGTCGGTTTCCCTTAACAAGGGGGGCAGCACTCACAGGTTATGAGCCTTGCGAGCTGACCTAACTGCTCTAGTCCGCATGCCTACCTTTCAGGGAAGGAGGAAGTGCTAAGCCTCACCCCCGAGAAACAAAAAAGAATAGCAATGGCAGATTGGGAAAATGAATTCCTAAGAAGGTTCATCTTCAACACAGCAGGCCGGTTGAGGAGCAGGGGGCAATTGCTCAGAATCAAAGAGAAAGAGCAATTCGTGTGGACAGAGGCTCACCAAAAGGTGTTTAATTCAATCAAACAGTACCAGACGAAACCTCCTGTGTTGATGCCGCCGAAACAAGGGCCAGCCAGTGATCTTGTATTTATCTCCCTCTGAAGAATCAATGGGATGCTTTCTGGCTCCTTTCACTTACGTTATACTCGCTTTCTGGCTCCTTGAATCCTAAGAAAAAGATTCTTTTGTTTTCCGGAGATATTCATTTTCCTGAAGAGGCAGATAAGATAATATTAGGAGGCTGTTTGGGATCAATTTAGCAACACAACATTGAACTATGACTTGGAAATAGGATTACGCTATCTATGAGAACGAAACTCGGAAGAAGATCTAGTTGAAAGACTGCCCCTAACCCTCCAAGGCAGTACTCTTCATCGGCAAATCCGAATGTCTCGATCCGAGTTGAGACCCACCTACAGAAATTGATCCATCAACGGCTTTTTTCTATAGTGGCAGGAAGTCGTAAACTCTTCGATATGCGCTAGCTAGGTAATCCCTTTACTTAATCTGATATGGGATCTCTTGTTACCAGAAAGGAACTGAACTGGCTTGCCCAATCCCTATTGAGAGGATTTCTTGAGCTTGAACTTCCTTTTGTAGCTCCGCTCACAGGGACTTCTTTTCATCCGCAATGAAGCTTATACCACCACTTGGCCAGTAAGGCCTGATTCAAAAAAGATCAATCACCCCCTTCCCTACTTCAATGGAAAAGGGGGAATCGCCCTTTCACAGCCGCCCCTCCACTAAATTTATACCTATCCTTTCGCCTAAGATGATCACGAACGAAGACAGAGAATTGCGTAGATAGGAGGAGGAAACGAACCAACCCGGGGCCCCAAACAAACAAAAGGGAATGAGAGAAATGATCGGAACGATTGAGGAAAGAAAGAGAATGGCGGCCCCTTTCCTTTCGCCCAGGGGGCATCGTCGTCGGGGACAGGCTTCGAGGGTTCTTCCATATTTAGATATAGAGATAGATGATGATAGAGATCTAGATCTTTCTATAGATAGATCCTTTGAGAAATTTCTATTGATCCGCTTTCAAGATCTATGAACAAGAGAGAAAAAAAATATCCATGTAAAAAAAAGAGATGAATAGATAGGGCTGAGCCGATAGCAGGACTGGGTACGATGATGGGGCGAGAGAGGGAAAAAAACCTTCGGGATGGATCGGGAAAAGTGACCTCCGGCTCAGCCCACGACTCCCTTTCCCTTCCCTTCGCATAGCTCACTCAAAATCCCCCTTTTTTCCCAGAATGAATTCGCCCGACACGACGAATCCTGCCCTCCTGTCTTTCTTTCTCATTGAATGAACCACTGCCTGGGACGCCCCTATGCCTATGAATTCAATGATTTAAGGGCCCCGGGAGGAAACTTCGGAAAGAAAGCCTACTGGTTGGTCTGGTTGTCCCCCCGGCGGTGCCCGGGCGGGCCTCGGTTCAATCTTGCCGATTCTACCTAGACATGGCTCAAAACGAAGGGGTAAGGCCAAGTGTTCTTAAAACTAAACTCTCAGTGCACTTCGGAGCACGGTCTTCCGTTAGGTCCTTTACGGACGACGAAAGCCCCTTGGCTATACTCTACTCTTCGCCTCCGGCTGTTCTGTTCTTTTCTTTCCTTTTGGCTCGGC